CAAAAATTACGTATAAAAAGAAATTACAAAAGTTGATTAAAATTTAATGTTATTCCGTAACCTTGACAATATGACAAAAATTACGTTTCCGAATTAAAGTCAAAAAAAAAAAATACAAACAGAGGCAGTTATGCATTGGTTTGATTGGGTACTGGGGCACCTTCATAGAGCTAGCCTCCATTTGCTGAATGCTTTACAAAAAAGGAGTTCACGTATGGCCGTTTGGTCGAATATTTTTCTAGAGTCCAAGAAGGGACTCTTGAAGTTTTTCGCGATTGTTTTTAGAGAGTCCTTAGAATATCTAAGGAAATTATTCTATTTTCAAAACAAATGGATCGTGAGTTGTTTCTCCATGAATATGGCCTTGTATGAAAATACCTTTCTACAAGATAATAAAGACACACTCCTGAGAGAGGCCAAAATCCTGGAGGAGATCGTGGCGCATCACAAGCGCGATCTGACGGCTTTAGTTTCGAAAAACGCTGATGATGATGATGAGAACTTTTGTAAATTGATCGAGCAAACGGCGTCAATGCAAAAGAAATACTTCTTAATGCTGGATCAATTAGTTTTCATTGAGGAACGAGTTCTCCAAAATCAGCGTGACCTGGACTCATTATCAACGGAGCTGTTCTTAATACAGAACGCCCGGCAAGAGCAATTCGATATCCATACAAAAAAGTGTGGAAAAAATGCTATTGCTAAAGCATTTATCGAATGTTTAAACCGAGCGGACCTGAAAATCCGGGAAATTCAGTTTTCGGCTATAAGTCATTTTACTCCGTACCTGAATGAGTTCCAAAACAAAAAAAGTCATTTATTTGGATGCAAGGCATGGCTATATTGCTCCGAATATCTTTTTCTAGTATTCTTTTATTCCATAAAGTGGATCTACAAGAGTTTGACCGCAAAGAGGGTCTTCTCTGAACGTAGCTCTATCGATAGGGCCTTAGCAGTCGCAAAAGACTATAAATTCAGATCTGAAGTATTAGTCTATAGACTCGCCCAACTTCGGCTGCAGGATGCTCACCCGCAAGAGTTAGCTAAACTCCACGAGGACTATGACGATGAATCCTTTTCAAGGATAGAAAGAGAATTTGCACTTCAAAAGCAATTATCTTTACTTATGGATCGACGTAAAAAAAATAAAAGGGACGTCGAATCCTTATTAAAAGACCGATCCTTAATAAAAAAAACTTTAGAATCAATATTTATTTTATATAAAGATAAATGTGGAAAAAATGCTTTCGCAATAGCAGTTATGACCTGCATAAAACACACTGCGGAGAAAATAAGGATCGGTTTCGATTTTTATGCCACTCTGATCTTAAAAAAAATACAAAAAAAAATCTTTCTGATCTTAAAAAAAATACAAAAAAAAATCTTTTAGAAACAGATAAGAATCCAAATTCGCGCGGCTAACTTCTACTGTCTATTGTCTAGGGCCTATTGGAATAGGCAATAGGCAATAGAAACCCAAAACCAAAAACACACTGTCTATTGTCTAGGGCCTATTGGAATAGGCAATAGGCAATAGAAACCCAAAACCAAAAACACGGAGTATTTTTATCATGATTTTTCCATCTTTAGTATTATTATGCCGGAATATAATCAATTCGGCCGTTGTGGTCGGACTATATTATGGCTTTCTGACTACATTTTCGATTAAGCCCGCTTATCTCTTTCTTATGGTTGAAGAAACCGAGAAGAAGGTAGCAGCAATAACTGGTTTGATTCTGGGACAGCTCGTGAGGTTCATATCGATCTATAATACGCCTTTGCATCTACTATTGTGTAGACCTCATACAATAACTGTACTAGTTCTACCGTATCTTTTGTTTTCTTTCTTCGACAATTTTCGATCTGCTACCAGTACCGGAAGCAATTTCAGCATTTTCCTGAATAGTTTCATTTTTCAATTAGTGAACCATTTCATTTTCCCAAGTTCAATGTTAGCCAGATTAGTCAACATTTATATGTTTCGCTGCAACAACAAGATGTTATTTGTAACAAGTAGTTTTGTTGGTTGGTTAATTGGTCACATTTGTTTCCTTTTATTCACGAAAAGATTCTTCGCCTGGATACGGAAATATCTTTTGAGTAGATCTAAGAAGGACCTTGTATCAAAATTGAATAAGTACATTAATAAGTACCTTGGGGCAGAATTTCAGGTCCTTTTTGCACAATTTCTGTCCCGTGTGTCAGAATTGAAGAAGTACATTAAGTCAGAATTGAATAAGTACATTAATAAGATTTATGAGTGCCTTGTTAAGTTACTTGGGTCAGAAGTTAAAGCGATTGTGGCAAACTGTCAGTGGCTTGTGTCAGAATTTCAGTACTTGGTGTTAATAGACTTGGTGAGAAACTCGGGTCGGTTCGTTACAATTTTCTTATATGTTACCTGCCTCTACTATTTAGGCCGAACCCCGTTTCCCCTTTGGACTTTTAAAATGATCGAAGTCCCAACAATGATCGAAAAAGATCTAGAAATACAAGGACAAAGAGCTCACACTTACGACGGGGAGGAGGCGAAACAAAAAGAAGAGGGATTCAACCTATATATTCCTCCCCGGATTTGGGGAGCGGATCCGGATGAAGACCAAGATCAAGAATACCACGAATCGTTTGAAAGCGTTTTTGCGATCCCTTTTTTCGATTCTAACCGATGGAATCGTCCAGTACGATACATAAAAAATGATCGATTTGCGGGGGCTGTAAGACAGGAAGCCTCACAATATTTTTTTGATACATGCCGAAGTGATGGAAAAGAAAGAATATCTTTTACATATCCTCCGAGTTTTTCTATTTTTAAGGAAATGATGAAAAGGAGGATATCTTCGTCCACAGTAGAACCACTCTCCTTTGATAAACTAGACAAAGCTTGGCTTTATAAGAACAAACAAAAAAAAAAGAACTTAACTAATGAGTTTAGAAAGAGAATTGAGGCTCTAGACGCGGGATTGCCTTTTCGAAATATACTCGAAAAAAGGACTAGGGTTTGTACTGATAAAACGAAAAAAACCTGTTTACCAAAAATGTATGATCCTTTTTTGAATGGGCCCTCTCGTGGAAGAATCAAAAAATTGATTCATAGTTGTGGAAGAATCGAAGATGAAACTTCTCAACCTAGTAAAAGCGAAGAGGATGCAATTCTTGAATCTCGTAGAAAACTCCACAATGAAATTCGTGAATCTCAATCTCGTAAAAGAAAAAACAATGAAATTCGTAAATCTCGTAGAAGAAAAAACAATGCAACTTCTAAATCTCGTAGAAGAAAAAACAATGAAATTCGTAAATCTCGTAGAAGAAAAAACAATGAAATTCGTAAATCTCGTAGAAGAAAAAACAATGAAATTCGTAAATCTCGTAGAAGAAAAAACAATGAAATTCGTAAATCTCGTAGAAGAAAAAACAATGAAATTCGTAAATCTCGTAGAAGAAAAAACAATGCAACGTCTAAATCTCGTAGAAGAAAAAATAATGCAACTTCTAAATCTCGTGGAAGAATCAACATTGGAACTTCTAAATCTCGTGGAAGAAAAAATAATGCAACTTCTAAATCTCGTGGAACAATCAACATTGGAACTTTAGAATCTAAACTTAACCAAATCCTTGCTCTAAATCAAATTCATGATACCCTTCTTCCAGGTTTCCTTCTCGATTCCCCAAAATATGAACAGAGACTCTTAGCGATACTAAAAAGAAAAACACGACAACTAAGAAGAGAGGGAAAATTATATTCTAATCCTTTGGAAAAATTATATTCTAATCCTTTGGAAAAAGGGGAAGGAAGAATTGATTGGGAACAGCGAAAAAAAAAAAGGGTAAAGCAAAAAAGAAGATATAATCTCGGAATATATCTTGGACAAACCGAAATCTTTAAAAAAGTCCCTCGATGGTCATACACATTACTCACCGAGTTAGAACAAGATATAGAAGTATACGTTGAGTCCTATCGGGACGCGTCTGAGATTTTCTCACCACCATTTAAACGTAAACTTCGTTATAGTCCTGAGAATGTGGAAAATCTTACTAAAAAGGGTACTAAGAAAAAGGATGAGAGTACTAATGAAAAAGGTACTACTCCTGATGATGAGATTGAGATTGTTGATATTCCGAGCCACCTGAATCTGATTGATGTTGAGGAAGACCAGCTGTTTATGATAGACCTGTCGCGCGACCCAGACTTTGATGAGGGGGTAATCAAAGGTTCTATGGTCGCCCAAAGGCGTAAAAGAGGAGTTATTATAAGAAAGATTGAACTAGGGCCGAAATCCCCTCTTTTTTTGGGCTTCTTAAAAAGTAGACTGTCTATTTATTTCGGGTTCCTGAACCCGAAGGTCCTTGTTTTGAAAATTAAAAATTTGATGCATGGGTTTGGAAGCAAAAAAAGCAAAAAAAGCAAAAAAGGGGGCCTTTTGACTCTTAACGAACGTAACAAAGAACAGACAAAAACAAAAAGTAAGATAGACGAAGCCAAACTGACAGCGGAAAGGTCCGACGAAGGCTACAATCTCGAAAAAGACGAGGTACAGTGGCACGCAACGGAAGAATGGGATAATGTTTTATATTATGGGCAGGGACTAAGAGGTTGTATATTACTTTATAACGCATATTTTAGAAAATATATTGCATTGCCTTCATTGATAATAGCTAAAAATATTGTCCGTTTATTATTATTGCAAAAGCCCGAGTGGTCTGAGGATATAGCGGACTGGCGGAAAGAGGTTCATGTTAAATGCAGCTATAGCGGTGGTTCTGTATCCGACAAAGCCACAGCATTTCCGGAGGAGTGGTTCGAGTACGGTCTTCAGATCAAAGTTTTATGCCCTTTTATTTTGAAACCTTGGCACACAGCGGATGATATAGACGACGAAAGCAGCGATTTTGCTTTTATAAGGACTCTGTGGGGACTAGCTGAATATCCTTTGGGTGGTGCCCGACCCGACCCTTCCCTTTCCATTTTTTTTACGCCCATTTTTAAAGAACTAGAAGCAATAATTCTTAAAATATTGAACAAAACCAAATTCAACAAGGACGATTTCCTAGTTATAAGAAAAGTTTTCAACAAAAGAATAAAACCAACATTTGTTCTAGTTCTACAAGGCCCCAAAAAAATAATAAAATGGCTTATCAAAACGGTTCTAGTTCTAAAAAGAAAAAAAGAAGAACTTTTTAAAAAACTAAAAGAAAATCCAAGATTGAAATTTCTAGGAGTATATGAATCGAGTGAAACTAAAAAAGAAAAAGATTCTATAATCAGCAATGAGATAATTCCTGAATCATTTAGTCAAATTCAATCTACAGCTTGGACAAATTCAGAAGAAAAAATAAAACATCTGATTAATAGAACAAGCACAATCAAAAATCAAATAGAAAGAATTACAAAAGAAAAAAAAAAAGTCACTCCAGGACTAAATAATAGTACTAACAACAAAAATCAAAATAATAATGTAGAATCACCAAAAAATATCTGGAAAATTGTAAAAAGAAGAAATGTTCGATTAAGAAGTAAATTGCATTCTTTTCCAAAATTGTTCATTGAAAAAATATACAAAATATACCTAGATATCTTTCTATGTATCATTAATATTTCTAGAATCAATTTAATAAAAAAAATTTTTGATAAAGACATTTACAATACTGAAACAAATCAAAAAAGAATTACCTTTAGTTCGACTATAAAAAAGATAAATAAGAGGACGTCACATATTTTGCGTAAATTTTTTTCCTTGCCAGATTTATCTTCCCTGTCACAAGCATATGTATTTTACAAATTATCACAAACCCAAGTTAGTGATAAGTTAAGATCTGTTCTTCAATATCGCGGAACGTCTTTTTTTCTTAAGACTGCAATAAAGGATTCTTTTGAAAGACAAGGAATATTTCATTCCGAATTAAAGCATAAGAACCTTCGAAATTTTGGAACGAATCCCTGGAAAAACTGGTTAAGAGGTCATTATCAATACAATTTATCTCAGATTAGATGGTCTCTATTAATCCCACAAAAATGGCGAAATGGAGTCAACCAACGCCATACGCCTCAAAATAAAGATTTCAATAAAGGAGATTCATATGAAAAAGACCCCTTACTTCATTACAAAAAACAAAATGATTCGGAAGTATATTCATTAACAAATCAAAAAAATAAGTTTCAAAAAAACTATAGATATGATCTTTTAGCATATAAATTTATTTATTCTGAAACTAAGAAGGACTCCTATATTTATCAATTTCCATTACAAGTAAATAAGAAACAAGTAAATAAGAACCAAGAGATCTCTTATAATTACACCACACAGCAAGACAAATTATTTGATATACCAGAGGATATTTTTATCAAGAATTATCTAAAGAATTATATAGATCTAGATACGATGGAAGAAACTCGAAAGAGAAACGATTATAATAAAAAGTATAAATATTATAATAGAAAATATTATAGAAAATATTTTGATTTTGATCGGGCGATTCTCAAAAATTTTCCAGTCAATTTTGAGGCCTGGATGAAGATCGATCCTAACCATAATACAAATACTAAGAAAAATAATACAAATACTAAGAAAAATAATACAAATACTAAGAAAAATAATACAAATACTAAGAAAAATAATACAAATACTAAGAAAAATAATACAAATACTAAGAAAAATAATACAAATACTAAGAAAAAGAATACAAATACTAAGAAAAAGAATACAAATACTAAGAAAAATAATACAAATACTAAGAAAAAGAATACAAATACTAAGATTGGGACTAATAATTCTCAAATAATTGAGAATAGAGGTCTTATTTATGATATGATGTGTTCGTATCCAAAATTAAACCGGTATACAGAACTCGAAGAGGATCCAGAAATCAACAAGGATACAGAACTCGAAGAGGATCCAGAAATCAACAAGGATACAGAAATCAAAGAAATCAATCCGCTCAATCACAAAAAACACAAAAAAAGCTTTTTTAATTGGATGGGAATGAATAAAGGCCGCTTCGAATTCGAAAAATGCAGAGAGAATTATCAGGAAGATTGGTTCTTCCCAGACCTTAAGCTACTTAAGGAGACATATAAAAAGAAACCGTGGGTTAGACCAATCAAATTACTTTTTTTTAATTTTAAAGGAAAAGAAATTTTTAGTGACGAAGAAGAAGAAGAAGAAGAAGATGTTAGTAAAGAAAAAGAAAATGTTAGTAAAAAGAAAGAAATTGTTAGTAAAGAACAAAAAAATGTTAGTAAAGAAAAAGAAAATGTTAGGAAAAAGAAAGAAATTGTTAGTAAAGGAAAACAAAATGTTAGGAAAAATAAAGCAAATGTTAGTAAAGGAAAACAAAATGTTAGTAAAGAAAAAGAAATTGTTAGTAAAGAACAAGAAAATGTTAGTAAAGAAAAAGAAAATGTTAGTAAAGGAAAAGAAAATGTTAGTAAAGAAAAAGAAGATAAAGAAAAAGAAGATAAAGAAAAAGAAGATAAAGAAAAAGAAGATGTTAATAAAGAAAAAG